CTTATCGAGCATGTTATGACATTTTAAAATTGGTTTATTCTGCAGCAGCAAACGCTAATCACAATAAAGGTTTGAATGAAACAAGTTTAATCATTAGTAAAGCAGAAGTCAACGAGGGTACGACTGTGAAAAAATTAAAACCCCGAGCTCGAGGACGGAGTTATCCGATAAGAAGATCCACCTGTCATATAACTATTGTGTTAAAAGATATATCTGTAGATGAACAGATGAACAACTAGAATATAGATAAAAGGATAAAGATAAAAGGAAAAAGCAGCTGAGGAATATTTAAAGAAAGAATATTCCATATTAGAAAAACTACAAATACGCTATATTATGTTATGCTTAAAAAAATCCGAACGAATAAAAAAAAAAACACACCGATATGATGTTTCACGATATATATAGTAGTGGGGGACTATGGGACAAAAAATAAATCCACTTGGTTTCAGATTGGGCGCAACCCAAGGGCATCATTCTCTTTGGTTTGCACAACCCAAAAATTATTCCGAAGATCTACAAGAAGATCAAAAAATACGAGATTGTATCAAAAATTATGTACAAAAAAATCTGAAAATATCCTCTAATGTCGAGGGAATTGCACGTATAGAGATTCAAAAAAGAATCGATTTGATTCAAGTGATAATCTATATGGGATTCCCCAAGTTATTAATAGAAGAAAGGACTCGAAAAATCGAAGAATTACAATTCAATGTACAAAAAGAACTCAATTGTGTAAACCGAAAACTCAACATTGCTATTACAAGAATTGTAAACCCTTATGGGCACCCCAATATTCTTGCGGAATTTATAGCCGGGCAATTAAAAAATAGAGTTTCATTTCGCAAAGCAATGAAAAAAGCTATTGAATTAACTGAGCAAGCAGGTACAAAAGGAATTCAAGTACAAATTGCAGGTCGTATCGACGGAAAAGAAATTGCACGTGTCGAATGGATCAGAGAAGGTAGGGTTCCTCTACAAACCATTCGAGCCAAAATAGACTATTGCTCCTACGCAGTTCGAACTATCTATGGGGTATTAGGTATCAAAATTTGGATATTTGTAAACGAAGAATAATAAACATTTACTTAACTTGTATTTAGTTCTATTTCTATTTAATGATAAAAAAATGAACAATTCTATAAGGTTGAATAAAAATTCAATTAATCATTTGATATAATTGCTATGCTTAGTGTGTGACTCGTTGGTTTTTCTATTAGGATTAGGTTTCAAAAAAATGGAATAACTCGTAGTACGAACTAATAACTATAGAACTAATAACCAACTCATTGCTTCGCATTATCTGGATATAAAGAAAGAGCCAGTCAAAATATGATATAGATATATAGGATATATATATAAGTCATATCATTGTAGCAACTGAAATCTTTTTTGCAAAAAAAAAATATAAACCAATCTGATTATTGGTTGTAAAGCAAGAAAAGGATACAGATAAATGGAAAGGTGAGAGAAAGATAGAAAAAGAATACCAACGATATACGATTCCAATATGTACGGTCTATGAGTCATCTCATAAAAAAGAATGTAATAAAGCATCAATACTGATTGATCCCTAATTAGACAAATACGTGGATAGAACCACAAATAAAGAGCCCCGAGCCAATAAAGACTGAGAAGGTTGACTCAAAAATTTCATTAGGAGCTCCGTTGTAGAATTCAGACCTAATCATTACTCAAGAGGTGGTGGGAACGATAGAACCTGTGAATGCATAAGATTCTATTGAAAAGGAATCCTAATGATTCAGTAGGTAGGATGGCGGAACGAACCAAATTTTTTTTTGAAAGATTGTGTTGTCATAGACTAATCTTACAACTGAATGTTGAAAGAGTAAATATTCGCCCGCGAATTTTTTTTTATGAAGGTTGAATAAATTCGATTATGATAAGAAAAAGGAAAATCAAATAAAGATTCATTATAAGATTAAATAGAATACGTGGTTAATTATATATATATATAAAATCAAAAGAAAAAAAAAATTATATTATTCTATTAAATAAATGGAATTTTAAAGAATACCCCGATTCAGTATATTATTCACCATGTATTTGATTTTTAATCGTTTAATTCGCGAGGAGCTGGATGAGAAGAAATTCTCATGTCCAGTTCTGTAATAGAGATGGATGGAATTGATAAACAACCATCAACTATAACCCCAAAAGAACCAGATTCCGTAAACAACATAGAGGAAGAATGAAAGGAATATCTTATCGAGGTAATCGTATTTGCTTTGGTAGATATGCTCTTCAAGCACTTGAACCTGCTTGGATCACGTCTAGACAAATAGAAGCGGGGCGTCGCGCAATGACACGAAACGCACGCCGCGGTGGAAAAATATGGGTACGTATATTTCCAGACAAACCAGTTACAGTAAGACCAACCGAAACGCGTATGGGTTCGGGGAAAGGATCTCCCGAATATTGGGTAGCTGTTGTTAAACCCGGCAGAATACTTTATGAAATGAGCGGAGTGGCAGAAAATATAGCCAGAAGGGCTATTTCAATAGCGGCATCAAAAATGCCTATACGAACTCAATTCATTCTTTCGGTATAGGATAGAAATGTAGAACAAAAGGAAATAATTTTTTTGATAAAAAAAAAACAATTGTAGGTTTCTTGTTTTGAACAAACAATATTTCTTTTTTTTTCACCCTTTACATTGAAAAGACACAATCAATAAAAAAAGATATGATTCAACCTCAAACCTATTTGAATGTAGCCGATAACAGCGGGGCTCGAGAATTGATGTGTATTCGAATCATAGGAGCTAGTAATCGACGATATGCTCATATTGGTGACGTTATTGTTGCTGTAATCAAAGAAGCAGTGCCAAATACACCTCTAGAAAGATCAGAAGTGATCCGAGCTGTAATTGTACGTACTTGTAAAGAACTCAAACGCGACAACGGTATGATAATACGATATGATGACAACGCTGCAGTTGTTATTGATCAAGAAGGAAATCCAAAGGGAACCCGAATTTTTGGCGCGATCCCCCGGGAATTAAGACAGTTAAATTTTACTAAAATAGTTTCATTAGCACCCGAAGTATTATAAGGGAATACCATGATATAGTTTATAATATTTGAATGAAATGGATTACTTTAATTAGTAGATTGTTTGTATATCACGTATATACCTTTTAAAATTCATAAATATTTATGAATTTAGAAAAAAAAAAGAAATAGAGCATGTTGATTATATCAAAATTCGGGGGCAACAATAATCTTAGTTTATCATGAGTAAAGACACTATTGCTGACATAATAACCTCTATACGCAATGCTGACATGAATGAAAAAAGAACAGTTCGAATACCATCTACTAATATCACTGAAAATATTGTTAAAATCCTTTTACGAGAAGGTTTTATTGAAAACGTGAGAAAACATCAGGAAAGCAATAATTTTTTTTTGGTTTTAACCCTACGACATAGAAGAAATAGGAAAGGACCATATAGAACTGTTTTAAATTTAAAACGGATCAGTCGGCCCGGCCTACGAATCTATTCTAACTATCAACGAATTCCGAGAATTTTAGGCGGAATGGGGATTGTAATTCTTTCTACTTCTCGAGGGATAATGACAGACCGAGAGGCTCGAATAGAAGGAATCGGCGGGGAAATTTTGTGTTATATATGGTAATCTTTCTGATAGCCAAACCATATGCGAAATTTTCATATTTGTGAAAAAAAAGAGTAAAAGGTAGGTTTATAATATTATGCCTCTTTAATTAGTTGATGTTTCAAAGCCGTTTTACCTGGAATGCAAGAGAAAGAACAAAAACAGATTTGCGAAGGTTTAATTACTGAGCTACGTCCCAATGGTATGTATGTTTCGAGTTCATTTAGATAACAAAAATCAATCCGATTCTAGGTTTTGCTTCGGGAAAGGTTCAACGTAATTTTATACATATACTCCCTATAAATTAACAAAATTATGGTAAGTTCTTATGATTCAACTAAAGGGAATATAATTTGAATATTATATTCAGTATATTCAAAAGTAAAGACTCAAATAATTGGGTGATTTTTTGATTTCAACATTCTTTCGTAGGGATACAATTCGAAGTTAAAAATTTTAAGAAATTTATTTTCTTCCAATTAAATTAAGTAGATTCAGAATTAAGAAAAGGAGTGACAAATATGAAAATAAGGGCCTCCGTTCGTAAAATTTGTGAAAAATGTCGATTGATCCGTAGGCGGGGACGAATTATAGTAATTTGTTCCAACCCGAGACATAAACAAAGACAAGGATAATTGTTTTAAATCAAAAAGGACTCCCGAAATCTAAAGGACCTGATATACAGATGTACAAAAAAATCAGTAAAAAAACCAGGATCCGTTTTGACATGAAATGGATATATCCATATATCTCTGACTTATATTTATGAGATGATAAAATATGGCAAAACCTATACCAAAAATTGGTTCACGTAGAAATAGACGTATTGGTTCACGTAAGAATGCGCGTAGAATCCCAAAGGGAGTTATTCATGTTCAAGCAAGTTTCAACAATACCATTGTGACTGTTACAGATGTACGAGGGCGAGTAATTTCTTGGTCCTCCGCCGGTAGTTGTGGATTCAAGGGTACAAGAAGAGGAACACCATTTGCCGCTCAAACCGCAGCGGGAAATGCTATTCGGACAGTGGTGGATCAAGGTATGCAACGAGCAGAAGTCATGATAAAGGGCCCCGGTCTCGGGAGAGATGCGGCATTAAGAGCTATTCGTAGAAGTGGTATACTATTAAGTTTCATACGGGATGTAACCCCTATGCCACATAATGGCTGTAGGCCCCCCAAAAAAAGACGTGTGTAACCATTGAAGAGATTTCAAGAGAAATAAATAATTCAATGATTTGATCAAATAATATTACTATGGTTCGAGAGAAAGTAACAGTATCTACTCGGACACTGCAGTGGAAGTGTGTTGAATCAAGAGCAGACAGTAAGCGTCTTTATTATGGACGCTTTATTCTGGC